AACCAAAATATGTTATTGCTATGGGAGCGTGTACAATTACGGGGGGGATGTTCAGTACCGATTCTTATAGTACTGTTCGTGGAGTCGATAAGCTAATTCCTGTGGATGTTTATTTGCCGGGCTGTCCACCTAAACCAGAGGCAGTTATAGATGCTATAACAAAACTTCGTAAGAAAATATCTCGAGAAATCTATGAAGATCGGATTCGGTTTCAACAGAAGAATCGGTGTTTTACTACCAATCATAAGTTTCATGTTGGACGCAGTACTCATACTGGAAATTATGATAAAGGATTACTCTATCAACCACCATCTACTTCAGAGATCCCTCCCGAAACATTTTTCAAATACAAAAAGTCAGTATCTTCCCGCGAATTAGTGAATTAGGAAAGATTCTTTTTTTTGTACAGAATAACAAACAGCGAGTCAATCTTCATAAATTTTATCGTAAATGTGAAAGACTTATAGAAATAAAAATGTGGGAGAGATAAAAAAGATGCAGGGGCGTTTGTCTGCTTGGCTAGTCAAACATGGGCTAGTTCATAGATCTTTGGGCTTCGATTACCAAGGAATAGAGACTTTACAAGTAAAGCCCGAGGATTGGTATTCCATTGCGGTCATTTTATATGTATATGGTTACAATTATTTACGTTCCCAATGTGCCTATGATGTAGCACCCGGCGGGCTGTTAGCTAGTGTGTATCATCTTACGAGAATAGAATATGGTATAGATCAACCAGAAGAGGTATGCATAAAAGTATTTGCCCCAAGGAGGAATCCTAGAATTCCGTCTGTTTTCTGGGTTTGGAAAAGTGCGGATTTTCAAGAAAGGGAGTCTTATGATATGTTGGGAATTTCTTATGATAATCATCCGCGCCTGAAACGTATCTTAATGCCTGAAAGTTGGATAGGATGGCCCTTACGTAAGGATTATATTGCCCCCAATTTTTATGAAATACAAGATGCTCATTGAATAATAAGAAACTAATCTTCACTTCTACAACTCCAGATAGATATGCAAGGAATATTTGGACGTTCTCTTATAGATCAACAGAGTAATTGAAGTCTCATTCATATTATTATGGAGGGGCTAAAAAAAAAGACAATACAATTGGGGATTCGTTGAGATTCTTAAATTTTGAAGATACTTGTTTCGGATGAACCGAGCTAATAGGATGAATTAAAAGAGTTCCGCATCATGAACTTTGTACCGCGCACATACCTTACCTTAGGGGGTGTCTGGTCTATATAAAGTCACATAGGGGGGAATGAAAAAATAGAATATGAAAGAAAATACAAAGAAATGAAAGGGGATCGGATTCTATTTATACTGTATCTGAGATGAATCTTGGCTATTCCCACCCTTCAACTCCCCTAGACTAGACTTTTAACTAGACTTTTAGGTCTTTAAATCAACTAATTTATTCGAATATGTATGTATAAAGTATTAACATTCTTTTTGAACACGAGGAGACACAGTATGAACAAATAAAAAAGAAAAGGAAATCTAATCTAATTCTTTTTTTTACATACTTTGATATACTTTATATATTTTTTTTACTATACATATACTCTTTTACTCTTTGTTTTCTCTTTACTCATCGATAAAGGATCTAGACACCTCAGCTAGATGGATAAATATGTATCATGATCTATACTATTAATGAATATATATGTCGATCTATATCAATTAATTTAATTTGTAGAATAGACACTCATACAAATTAATCATGTGCCAGGAACCAGATTTGAACTGGTGACACGAGGATTTTCAGTCCTCTGCTCTACCAGCTGAGCTATCCCGACCATTCCCAACATCCTAATTTTATTAGATGACTTATTTTATTAGATGACTTGGGTCTATGTCAATTAAAAAGACGAAAAAAGTATTACAAAGTCTTACGAGGCCCTGAAATTTTTTTGATCTTCTTGGATCCATTTGTTTGTGAAAAAGTAAAATGAATGAGAAAGATAACGAATTTTGAATCGTTAACGAACAGAAAGAATAAATAATTGAGGAGTCAAACCGAACAGAAAGAATAAATAATTGGGGAGTCAAACGGACCTTTTTGGGGATAGAGGGACTTGAACCCTCACGATTTCTAAAGTCGACGGATTTTCCTCTTACTATAAATTTCATTGTTGTCAATATTGACATGTAGAACGGGACTCTATCTTTATTCTCGTCCGATTAATCAGGTCTTCAAAAGATCTATCCGACGCTGGAGTGAATGATTTGATCAATTAATATTCGATTCTTTCTTCAACTTGGAATCGATTGACAATAAATCTTTCATTATTTTTATAAAAAATACGGATTCAGGTCATCAATTTGAGATAGTATTTCAGTACGTATACGTATGTATATGGGTTTATCTTTTACTTTAACTTTATCCTTTCTGGAGTTTTGACCGAACGATTCCTTTACTAACGCAACGCAGTCAACTCCATTTGTTAGTGTTAGAACAGCTTCCGTTGAGTCTCTGCACCTATCCTTTTTT